TTTTTTTGATTGACCTCCTACAGGGAGGAGGTCAAATTCCAGTTGCAATTCAACTTTGTTTTGTTAAGTTATTTTATTGTGATTCGACATACATAAGATAGACGGAATCACGCTCTGTAGGATTTGAACCTACGACATCGGGTTTTGGAGACCCGCGTTCTACCGAACTGAACTAAGAGCGCTTTCAAAGAAATTTTTTTTTCCACTTAACTTCTAACACATCTCGCATAAATATAGTATCCAAAAATGAAAGATTATGCCCCGTCGATCTCAATTAATCTCTCGTTACTGCCCATAGGAGAAGTAATAGGTAGGGATGACAGGATTTGAACCCGTGACATTTTGTACCCAAAACAAACGCGCTACCAAGCTGCGCTACATCCCTTTTAAAAATTGTTGTACAGTGTCATTGTACAAAATACCTGTCTTGTTTTCCACATCTTTATTTTCTCCTCTATCTATATAGAACTTTCTTGTCATTTCTTGTTTTTGGTTTCATATAATAAAAGAATTATATACATCTGAAACCCAACCTAACATATAAAAAAGAATGAATATTTATCCGTAATGCTCAGGAAGAAGGGGTCATCTTTTTCTTTTTTAGTGACAGGAAAATCTCATCTATTGGTTCATTGTACATATCCATTTTTGTTAGGAAATCCGCGTAAAAATAAATAAAAATGATCTTGAACTACAGCATCTGACAATATATGTATTACAATAAAGAAGGAGGATTTTCAATGCGAGATCTAAAAACATATCTCTCCGTGGCACCTGTGTTAACTACTCTATGGTTTGGGTCTTTAGCGGGTCTATTGATAGAAATTAATCGTTTATTCCCAGATGCCCTGTCATTCCCCTTTTTTTAATTCTAGTTATTGATATGCGAAGAAATGAAGAAATATAATTCCACATGACGTAACTAAAACCTCGCCTCTCCCTTTCAATTCTTTAGAATAGTAAGGAAAGAGAAGGAAAAAGTGTATTGAACCTCATAAAAAATCCGGTAGATCCAAGATCAAATTTGGGAAAACAGAAATAAAATTCAAATATGTATCCAGTCTAGGGTGGGCTCTACGAAATCATAGCATAGAAAAAAGATACTTAAATGAAATATTGGGATTTAGGATAGAAATAATTGATAGTTAGAAAGAAATTGTATTACTTAATTATTATTCTATTTTGTATTACTTAACTTAATATATACTATATTAATACATATTCTATTAATTAGATAATAAATTAATTAGATAAGATAATAAGAAGAATTACAACGAAATGCTTAGAAATGGAATTTCTAACTAGTAACTTCTATTGATTTTTTTCTTCTTCTTCGGGTCGGATCGAAAATATAAGACTTAAGTTAAGTCGATACAAAATCTAAAGGAGGTTCATGGCCAAGGGTAAAGATGTCAGAGTCAGAGTTATTTTGGAATGTACCAGTTGTGTCCGAAATAGTGTCAATAAGGAATCGCGGGGCATTTCTAGATATATTACTCAAAAGAATCGCCACAATACACCCAGTCGATTAGAATTGCAAAAATTTTGTCGCTATTGTCATAAGCATACGATTCATGGGGAAATCAAGAAATAGATCGAAGGGAACATCATGTGTTCGATCTTTCCAAAGAACAGGACAGGAAGAGTAAGAACTTAACATATATAATATACATAATATATACAAATCAAACCCGATTTTATGTAGATATTCTTTCATGTGTATAGATATATAGTATATGAATGAAATAATATATGAATCAAAGCCTATTTCGGTTGGATCCGAAATGAATAAATAAATAGAACTTTAGAGATAAGGAATAAACCATGGATAAATCCAAGCAACCTTTTCGTAAATACAAGCGATCTTTTCGTAGGCGTTTGCCCCCAATTGGATCGGGGGATCGAATCGATTATAGAAACATGAGTTTAATTAGTCGATTTATTAGTGAACAAGGAAAAATATTATCTAGACGAGTGAATAGATTGACCTTGAAACAACAACGATTAATTACTATTGCTATAAAACAAGCTCGTATTTTATCTTTGTTACCTTTTCTTAATAATGAGAAACAATTTGAGAGAGCTGAGTCGATCCCAAGAACTACTGGTCCTAGAACCAGAAATAAATAGGCATACTCCTCAATTGACTCAAAAATCCAATTGGAACTCAAGCTCAGATTGATGTTTTGTTCGAAAAGGCCTAGAATCCTGATTTGATTCTTGTGTTATAATATAAGAAACAAAAATGGGGGAGAAGAAGAAATATTTTTTTTTATTGAAACATGTTCGTTCATTTCTACTACTTATCTTAATTTATTTTTATTCTATATCTTCCCGGAGTTCATTCTCCGGGGAATTCCCTTTCAATCATTCCTGTATATTACTTTTGAATCTCCTTTATTTGATAATTTTATTGGAAATCATGTAAAGACAATTCTTATTTGATATAGCTATTTGCGCAAGTATTTTACGATTAAGAAGCAATTGCTTCTTGTACAGATTGTGTATTAATATACTATAACTATAGAATACCTTATTCTCACGAGTTACTGCGTTTATCCGAGTGATCCACAAACGACGAAAATCCCTCTTTTGTCTGCCTCTATCTCGATGAGAGGAAACCAAAGCTCTCATTTTCTGTTGAGTAATCGTTCGAGTAAGTCTTGAATGAGCCCCTCTAAAGGTTGATGCAAATAAACGAATTTTTGTTCGACGTCTCCGAGCTGTATATCCTCGTTTAACTCTGGTCATTGAATCAGATTAAAGCTTAATGAATAACTAATTGATTTCTCTTCTTTCAGTCATCCTTTTCCCCTTCCCCGGTCGATTAATAACAAAACGGATTATTCCGATATATAAAATATCAATTCCAATGGCTTTTGCTACTATGACCTTCCCAACCACGATTTTGTATTCTATTCCTTCCAGTTATTTCACTGGAAATAAGAAATTAGAACGATACTAAATAAAAAAAAAATAGTGGGTTCCATCGTTTCTATGGTTACCTCTTAAACGGTGAGGTCCTCTCTATACACCGGAGCCTCTTCTTTCATTTAATCAAATGTTATTGTTAACTTGTATAGTTCACACTCTTTGGCTCTACCTATCTACAGTAATAGCTCTTTTCACAAAAAGAGTTATCCATACAGTGACGGCATTTAATTATGAAAGTTGGCTAGGTAGCTGACCCTGTTAGTCCGTTCTTTCAAGAAAAGGAGCATAACCTTTTTGCTTCTTATGATACCATTTCCTCCGCTTAATGGATAACCATTTGCTACCAATGGGGAATTGCTTCTTATTTCAAATCTAGATGATTGGATTTGCACCAATGGAAACCATAAATTCCATATACAATATGGGTATATGATAGATCTTCTCTATCTATCCTATTCATTGGTACCGGTCATTGATACTGAAAAAATTGTCTCATTTGTTCGAACTTATGATCTGAACGAGTCGCACATACACCCTAGTACATGTTCCTCGACGCTGAGGACATCCTCTAAGAGCGGGAGATTTTGTAACATTTCTTATTGGCTGTCTTGTGTTTCTAATAAGTTGTTTAATAGTTGGCATGTCGTATGTATATATATGTATATATAGAATAAAATGGGTTGGTTTAGATCGATCTTAACCTGATGATTGATCATCATGAATTATTTCTATTCAATATCAAATCACAGAAAATTTGAATTATGGTTTGAAATAAAATAGATTTATACGAAATCCCCAGTATTTTCATTTTTGACCGCTACAAGATCAACAATGCCATGAGCTTGGGCTTCTGTTGCTGACATAAAAACATCCCTTTCCATATCCTCGGATACAACCCATAAAGGGTTGCCCGTTCTTTGTACATAAACCTTTGTTAGGGTTTCGCGAAGTTTCAGTAGTTCTTCCGCTTCCAGGATAAATTCCCCTGCTTGTGCCTCATAAAAAGAACTAGCAGGTTGGTGAATCATAACCCTGATGATATTGATATAACATCATGAACGGTTCTTCTATCTCGCATGATTGGGCTAAACTAAAGTAGGGGATAAAAAAATAACAAGAAAAAAAAATCAAATAGAATTGAATAACCGTACAGGCATCTTTTGTTCATTGCATACGGCTCTGCAATGGAATTGACCCTTTCTTCTCTTCTATTCTATCGAAGAAAGAAATAGAATCCATCTAATCCAGATCGTTGAATGATCCATTTACCACCCTTCCTTTCATAGAAGTAAAAAAGAATACTATGATGGTTCTGTTACTTTATATATTTATCTCGTCTGTGATTTAGCAATCCCAAAGTTTCTTTTTGATACGATCAAATAAGTCAAAAATGATCTTTTTTTTTTCATTTTTGTACTCTTTCTTTCATAGCATAAGTATCAGAAAGAGACTTCTGGTGTGGAAGAAAAATGGTTTGTGACGCTGAAATGTACTCCCGACACATAAGATCAAATCGGAAATAACCTTTATTTCATACTACTATCTCGATACAAAATCTCATGTTATGAAAAAACAATAATGGTTTGTTCATATCGAACCCGAAGTGCCATGCTATTATTACTTATAATTTTCTTTTATAATCAATGTGGCGAAGGCATAGTCTTCTTTTTTTTTTTCAATCAAATAAAAACTCATTGGCGCCAAGCGTGAGGGAATGCTAGACGTTTGGTAATTTCTCCTCCGACCAGAATAAAAGATCCCATTGACGCGGCTAATCCCATGCATATCGTATGCACATCAGGTGACACAAATTGCATAGTATCATAAATGGCTATTCCTGGTATTACCCATCCGCCGGGAGAGTTTATAAACAAATAAAGATCCCTAGTACCATCTTCTATACTGAGATATACCATGAGACCAACAAGTTGATTCGAGATCTCGCTATCAACCTCTTGGCCTAAAAAAAGTAATCTTTCTCGATAAAGTCGGTTGATTAGGACAAAATTGCATCCCTTAGGAACCGTACGTGCACCTTTGGATACATACGGTTCAAAAAAAATTGTGAAAAAGAAAAAAAAGAATCAATGTGTCGATTCCAGCTTTATTTCTTTTTTTTTATATGTAACAGGTTTTCTTAATGAAAGGTCTTCTATTAAAAAAAAACGAGATGAGTTTAGGCTCCCTTCCCTCTAAAAAAAAAAAAGAGATTACTGAACTTATTAAACTAACCTATCATTGATGTATTGTTTCATCGATATTAAAATCACGATGTCATTGTCTTGTTCCTGAATGGGTCCTTTCAATTCTTTTAGGTTCATGGTCTACCCCGGGAAAAGATCTGTCCGAATTCTATTTGCACATATAGGACAAATGGTCTCAGTACCATTTTTTTGTTATGACTTCTTTTTTTTTGTTAATTTTGTGTCTTGCTTTCCCAAAACTATTTGATGTATTCATCATACTATTCCGTTGGTCTGCAATTTGGGATCACTACTATCACTACTATAGTAATAGTAGGTATAAGAATCATTTATGATACAAGTGGTAATCATACATATATTATATTAACAATTTGTTATCGATTTGGTATTTTCTGAACGGAGCCTGGATACTTTATTTTATCAGTCCAAGTAAACCATAAATTCTTCTAAATTGATAATATTGATCCCCAATATAAAATAAATTGATCTAATTGCACTTCACGCTCCGAATGATTGATTGATGCCTCACTCAATACAATATCTCTTGGGCGAAACAGAGGATATCTCGATCAGGGGAGAGAACGGGTAAATCCCATATGACCCAATATGTCTGACAAGTCGCACTATACGTCAACCCAAACCGCATCTTCCTCTCCAGGACTCCGAAAAGGTACTTTTGGAACACCAATGGGCATTAAATTAAAGAAAAAAATTTAGTACTATACTTCACTTTAATATGGAAACGTAACAATCAATGGTTTATTGTCTTCATCCCTTTTTTCTCTTTATTCTATTTGATACATAGATTGGAAAGTTTATAGAGTAAGACAGAATGAATAAAGAAAAAATTTGAACGAAGAAATCGATCGTTCGAATGATAAACAAGTATCTATCCATTCGTTCCCCAAAAATGGAATGGGACCAATCCTCCCATTGCGTATTGGTACTTATCGGGTATAGAATAGATCTGCTTCTCTTTGTTCTTACGAACAAAATTGTTCCGTTATTTTCACGTTATTTTCAATGGAATGGAATAAATATTAATCCTTTCTGATACGGAATCTACTGAAAAGGTTAGGTACATGGTTAGTATATATAGTCTTTTCCAATGCGATAAAATAAAGTGGCATAGTGTCTATTTTTCTTTGATAAAGAGGTATTTCCATGGGTTTACCTTGGTATCGTGTTCATACTGTCGTATTGAATGATCCCGGTCGATTGCTTTCTGTTCATATAATGCATACAGCTCTAGTTTCTGGTTGGGCTGGTTCGATGGCTTTATATGAATTAGCGGTTTTTGATCCCTCTGATCCCGTTCTTGATCCGATGTGGAGACAAGGTATGTTCGTTATACCCTTCATGACTCGTTTAGGAATAACCAATTCGTGGGGCGGTTGGAGTATTTCAGGAGGAACTATAACAAATCCGGGTATTTGGAGTTATGAAGGTGTGGCAGGGGCACACATAGTGTTTTCCGGTTTGTGTTTCTTGGCAGCTATCTGGCATTGGGTATATTGGGACCTAGAAATATTCTGTGATGAACGTACGGGAAAACCTTCTTTGGATTTGCCCAAGATCTTTGGAATTCATTTATTTCTCTCAGGGGTAGCTTGCTTTGGCTTTGGCGCATTTCATGTAACAGGTTTGTATGGTCCTGGAATATGGGTGTCCGATCCTTATGGACTAACTGGAAAAGTACAATCTGTAAATCCAGCGTGGGGCGCGGAAGGTTTTGATCCTTTTGTTCCGGGAGGAATAGCCTCTCATCATATTGCAGCGGGTACATTGGGCATATTAGCAGGCCTATTCCATCTTAGTGTTCGTCCGCCTCAACGTCTATACAAAGGATTACGTATGGGCAATATTGAAACTGTACTTTCCAGTAGTATCGCTGCTGTTTTTTTTGCAGCTTTTGTTGTTGCTGGAACTATGTGGTATGGTTCAGCAACTACCCCAATCGAATTATTTGGTCCTACTCGTTATCAGTGGGATCAGGGATACTTTCAGCAAGAAATATATCGAAGAGTTAGTGCCGGGCTAGCCGAAAATCTTAGTTTATCGGAAGCTTGGTCTAAAATTCCCGAAAAATTAGCTTTTTATGATTATATTGGTAATAATCCGGCAAAGGGGGGATTATTCAGAGCAGGCTCAATGGACAATGGGGATGGAATTGCTGTTGGATGGTTAGGACACCCCGTCTTTAGAGATAAAGAAGGGCGCGAGCTTTTTGTACGTCGTATGCCTACTTTTTTTGAAACATTTCCGGTAGTTTTGGTAGATGAAGACGGAATTGTGAGAGCTGATGTTCCTTTTAGAAGGGCAGAATCAAAGTATAGTGTTGAACAAGTAGGTGTTACTGTTG